ATGGGGCCTGAAGTACTATTTCCGCATCCCCCTGACCAAATCCACCTACATTAGGATTACTTGTTAATGGTTGATCAACTTTGATAGATTCGCCTTCTGAAACAAGAAGTTCCGGTCCTGGAGGTATAATATCAATCACTTGACGTCCCTCTGACGTATCTGTTATGATTATTTCGTACCCCCCTTTTTCTTTTCGTATTATTTTGCTTACTATACCTGCGGCTGTAGCATTATAAACCGTATTGTTACTCTTGCTCCCGTCGGGATAAATCTGACCCCTTCCTCTGTTTCCGCCTACATATATGGGATATTTTAAAAAGTGAACATCTTTCTTAGTGGAGGGGTCCGGAGAAAGAATTGGAAAGGTAATTTCACTATATTTCTGACCTGGAACAGGACCTATCACAAGAATATTTTTTTTAGTGGGGCGATAACTCTGAAACGACAGATTTCCTATCTTTTCTTTCATCTCCGGCGAAATACGATTGGACGGGGCTAATTCAAACCCATCAGGTAAAATAAGAACAGCCCCCACATTCAAAGCCCCCTTTTTTCCATTAGCAAGAACTTGTTTCAGTTGCATATCATAAGGAATTCGAACAACTGCTTCAAATACAGTATCAGGAAGTACCGCTTGTGGAACCTCAATATCTACCGGTTTATTAGCTAAATGACAATTGGCACATACAATACGGCCAGTTGCTTCGCGTGGGTTTTCATAACCCTGCTGTGCAAAAATCGGATATGCATTTGAAATGGATGCCCAAGTTATTATACATATCATAAGTGATACGGAAATGGAATAAGTAATCTCTTCCTTTATCCAAGAAAAGGTTTTTCGAGTTTGCATGGTCCAATCATTGATCCTGAAAATTTCTACAATAAAATTAGGTAGGTCGCTCGTATAGGTACCTATCCACGATACTGGTAGTTACTGAAAATTTTTTACTAAAATATAAGATATAGGAAGAGAATCCCTTGGATGTGATGTATAGAAAAAAAAAAAAAAAAGAAATTCAATATAAAAAGAAAGAGAAAAAATAAATAATAATATTATATTACAGTAAAGATAAAATAATATAAAGAAAGATACAATCAAAGTAAGATTTTAAATATTACAGTAAAGATAAAATAATATAAAGAAAGATACAATCAAAGTAAGATTTTAAATATTACAGTAAAGTAAGATTTTGAATATTTTGCTTATGTGTACAAAATAACAAAGATTCTAATGAGATTTTTGGATCATTTTTCAGTCATTCATTGAATGATAAATCACTACAAGTGACGGAGATACACGATTTAAATAACGGAAAATCAAATATTTCAAAATTGTATCGATAATGACTGGAAAAGTGGAAACAAGGCCAGATATAATTTGATCATTATGAGCAAATCCAAAATCTTTATAAACAGAACCAATCATTAGTTCCCAACCGTGGGGTGAATGGAATCCTATACATAAATCGGTTAATAAAAGAATGGAAAAAGCTTTTATTGTGTCACTTAAGTTATATAGGAATTCTTGAACCCAAGAATTAATAAAAAAAAGTTCTTCATTACTTAGAATAGAATAACCACTTACAATAACGAAAGAGATTATATTTGTCGAGAAGTGCAAAATCGTATTGATACGATCCTCATTATGTATCTTGATCAATTGGATCGTTTGTTTCTGGATTCCGATAGGAAACTTTTGTAAATGTATTTCCGGATATTCTTTTATCATTTCATCCAAGCGATCGAGCTCCTCGAATTCTATGAATTTTTCTAGAAAACAATTTTCTTGGATATCATTTAAAAAAATTTCGGATTTACTAGTATTCCACCAACTAATAACCCAAGATTCAAAACTTTTTTTAAATAAAAAAGAGATCCACCAGGGAAAAAAAACTATATATATAAGATATAGAAGGGTAATAAATGTGTTTTTTTTTTTTCCATTTTTCGTATGTGAATTTTTAATGAACGCACCTCATTTCTCGATTCTATATGATCTAATATTTCTATCAAGTATAAGTTCTCTTCCAAGGCTTCGAACTTATGAATCTATTCGCTGTTTTTATTTGTAAGCCAGTGGTTAGTCCTTGAATTTTGAAAAATGAAAGAATACAAAAAAAAAAATAGCCTAAAATAAAAAGAGTACACAAATGAAGAAAAAAATATTCTTTTTAGATATCTCAATTGCTCAATTTCGAAGCAATTTCCCCCTTTCCATAAATGTCCCCCAGAGCGACTCCAAATTCGGATTTAGAGATAAAAGAATTCCGTTCTATCAACAAAACAAATATTTCGAAAAAAAAAAAAAAATGGCCAATTTACCCATATCTCACAGGAATAATTAAGAAAGATTTATGAAGAATATTGTGATGTGATAATAAAAAATGAGTGGCAAAAGCAAAATAAGACAGAAAGGTTAGCATTCTAAGTGGTCCAGTCCTTTGCTCATTACATTAAGGTTAAGGAAGACAAAAAAAAGATAAAAAGAAACCTAGACTGACACATGAAAAAAAAAGTAGAGATAATTTCCAAGATAGAATCTACCGATACGTAACCTATCAATTTCAAATATTGAACATAAAAAGATAATTTCTTTCTATTTTATTCCGAAATGCTTTGTTTTGATCTATGAGATGGGTCTATTATTTTGATTTCTTACTTGTTTTGTTATTGGATTTAGTGAATTTACATACGCATAACAAAATTTTTAGATTAAAAAGTTTGATTTTCTAATTTGAATTATTCCGGATACGTATATATAATACGTATTCTTTAGTTCATCAGTTCATCAATATTGTGAAGAAATTCCAGTTAAGTTATGCTATATAAGTTTTGCTATAAAAAAAGAAGACTCTTGGATTTTTTCACTCCTGCTACGAAAATGCTCATTCTTCAACTAATTTTAAAATACTTCAATTGGTACACGCAAAAAATAGGCCAATTCCGCTACTTTTTGCTCAATTTCTCGTGGAGTAAAATTATCATCAGTACGAGTCAAAGGAACAGTCCCTCGGCCTCTTATTTCCATATAAGGGATACGCCGAGCGTAAATACCCTCTTTAACTTCTATTCTAATAGACTGAATATCTTTCATAAGGAATCGGAGTAAGATGCGACGATTTTTTCCAGGAAATCCCCAGCGAAAAATACATACTATTCCTTCTTTTCTATCGAATCGATCATAACCCCCACCCACATTCCACAAAATTGTGCACCACAAATAACAACTAATAAATAGACCAGCGATCCCATAGAAAGACATCACGATCCCTTGTGGAAAAAAAAGTATTTGCTGAGAGGAAAATAAAGATATGAAACTTTTTCCAAGATAACTGGAAATTCCAACCAATAAAAAACCCAATGAACCTAAAAAAAGTATAAAAGCCCAGCAGAAATTACTTATTTTTCGAGACCCCGCTATAAGTTCTATCCATATATGTTCTGATCGCCAACTCATACTAGATCCAGTTGCTTTTTTTTGGAAGTGGGAGACTAGCCCATTTGATTTGACTTTCTTTTTTTTTTGTTTCTGTTTCCGAAGTAATTTCCATCAACTCGCACTATTTTGATGTGAATCTTTAGGAGGAATTCATCGAATTCATTAGATTAACAAATAAAGTAGCTTCATCCTATGATCTCCTATCTACACATATATAACATGTTATATCGTATTAGATTATATCATATTAGACTAACTAGATATCCGTATTAGGATCTAAGTCTAGGCCTTGAAAAATAAATAAATGAAATCTACTTCCATCGTACCTAATCGGATCTAAAAAATCTTGTTTTTTTGAACATGAAGAGATAATGAAGCCATTGCAATTGCCGGAAATACTAAGCCCACTAAAGGGACAAAAATGGAGGGTAAGTTGTTGAGAATTGTCATAGAATGGGCACCTCAATTTAATATTTGTACCTGTTTATTTTTTCTTCTAATATTTTTTTTTCTTCTATCTTTTAATTGGAATTTTTATTTCATTTTTATATTATTATATTTAGATTAGAATATTTATATTCTAATAATTCGAATCGAATTTAATATTATTTTTTATATTAGAATATTCTATAATTCTTAATTATATATTATTCTATATCTATATTTAATTTCTATTAACATATTCTATATTCTAATATTCGATATTTATAAAATTTATTAATTATCCTATTTCTATATTTTCTATTTTTGTTTCATTTCTATTCGAATATTTCTATATTCTAGTATTTTGTTCTATTATTTTGAAGAGAAATTTTTGAATATTATTATTTATTATTATTAAATAGATTATTATTTTATATTATTTATTATTAAACTTTTTTATTAATTTTTTAATAATATATTCTAATTCTACATATTTTTTTATTTTTATATTATTCTATATATATTTCGATATGAGTAGATAGTTTTCTATTAATATTAACTATTCTATTAAATAATTTAAATAATTAAATAAGCAATTCTCTTAAAATGAAATTAAACATTAATTATTAAATAAATATTAATTAAATTAAATTAAATATTTCGAAATATTCTAAAATATTCTATTAAATTTCTATTTTGTAGTTCTACTATTAGATTTTAATATTCTATATTATTATTTTATTATTAATTATTATTTTATTATTATATTTCTATTTTTATTATTCTTTATTAATATTAAAATTAATATTAAATTTATATTAAATTTATATTTTATATTAATATTAATTCTTTCTCTTATTTCATTTCGTATTAATTCTTATCTTATTAATTAATTATTATATCTTAATAATTCTTATATTACTATATTAATATTACTATATTACTAGTAGTAATTCTTATATTACTAATCGAATTATTTAGTAATTATTTTAATTATTGGTAATAGTAATTAGTTTATTAGTAATTATTCCAAAGCTAATTTTAGAATCACTAAGATTTGTATATAATAAAATTATATCGAAATGAACATATATAATTCTAATAAAATAAAGTCCAAAGAGTATTGAACTAATTAAGTAACTTTTTTGTATTTCTACATGAAATATATATGATAATCCACCTATTTTTTATTCTTCTTTATATTATCTTTTTTTTTTTTTCTTGTCTTATAACTTTCTTTTTTTTATTTTAGTAAAATAAAAAATAACGAGTTTTTCTGCTTATAAATTCCCGAACACTTCGTTACAATTTCTAATCCGATCAAAAAATTGGGATTTTTTGTTTTTACCAAAAAGAGGGTATTCTCGCGATCGCGATATATATATATATATATATGAGACTCTACTTTTTTCAATTTTTGTATGCAGAAGTAAGAAAAAAAGATGAAATTCGTTTTATTTTTTATTATTTACCATTTTACCTTGCCGAACTTTTTTTTTCACGGAAAAAAGAATTCACTCTTTTTTCTATCAACAAGAAAAAAGAGTGAATATCGGCCAAAAAATTATCTGGATGATTCTTTACTACAATTTACTCTTATGTCACATAAAAATGCATTCGTGGTGTTTTTCCTTTGATTACAATAAAAAAATACCTGCTCGCCAGAAAAAAAAATTAACTAATTTCAATTTAATTAACTTTAATTAAGTTAAGGCTCTACTTGATTTAGGATTCAAAGGAAAGAAATCATGGAGCTGAAGTAACTCATTCAAAACGCCTTTTAAAAGATTCCGCGGTACGATTGAATCGAATAAGCCCTTATGGAATAAAAATTCAGCCGATTGTGAACCTTCAGGTACTGCCTTATTCAATGTTTGTTCAATTACTCTTTTACCGGCAAATGCAATATAGGCGTTAGGTTCAGCAATAATGATATCTCCCAACATCCCAAAACTAGCTGTCACCCCACCAGTTGTAGGAGACGTAAGGATTGACACATAAAATAACTTTTTATTCGATTGATAATCATATAAAGCAGAAGATATTTTAGCCATTTGCATCAAGCTCAAACTTCCTTCTTGCATTCGTGCTCCTCCGGAAGCACATACTAAAATAAGAGGTAAAAATTGATTGGTAGCATACTCAATCAAACGAGTAATTTTCTCACCTACTACGGATCCCATACTACCCCCCATAAACTGAAAATCCATAACCCCAACTGCTACGGGAATGCCGTTTAGTTGACCTGTGCCTGTTTGAACAGCCTCGGTTAATCCTGTCTTTCTTTGATAAGAATCAATACGATCTTTATAAGGTTCCTCTTCGGAATGAAATTCAATGGGATCCAGAGATACCATGTCTTCATCCATAGGATCCCAAGTCGCTGGGTCAATCAAAAGTTCAATTCTATCTGAACTATTCATTTTCAAATGATATCCACATTGTTCACAAAGATTCATTTTTGACTTCAAAAATTTCTTATAATTTAATCCATAACAATTTTCACATTGAACCCATAAATGCTTGTATTTTTGAGTTATATCGAGATCATTAGAACTTTCTCTTATAACCAAATCGCTACCATTCGTGCTAGTTATTAGACTGGTACTCTCGTTTTCACTACTATTTTCGCTTTCACCACAAATGTAACTATAAATGTAACTTTCGCTATAATAGTTACTACCACTAAAAATAGAACTATCAATACAGATTTGAGAGCGAAGATAACGGTCAATGCAACTATTGATGTAATTATTCCAACTATAGTTAGTATCATACATATAATGATCATATTGGGAGTCGCCAATCCTAGACCCATTATTCAGATAACTAGAACTCCAATAACTAGAAAAAGAACTTTCTAGTTCACCCAGAAAAGAATAATCAGTCTCAATCTCAAAAACTTTATTTTCTATATCAAAATAGATGGAATAACTGTCCTTATTACTATCCTGAACTAAAAAAGTTTCATCAACGCTGAAATCCCAAATGTCCCTGACGCCGACTAAATGATCAACATTACTGGAACTCGAGTTGTCACTATTACTCCAACTATGGATGTGTTTATCTGTATCATTTAGAATCGGGTCTTCACTTATACTGGTATTTTCAAAAGGATTGAAACTATCCATTGATTTACCTAGCCTACACCTGTATCCTAATTCCACATTGGATAAGATCGAATTGAACCACCATTTTTCCATAGAACTTTCTTGCTGCTATTTCCATCAAAATAAATAGATGAATAGTCATTCGATGAAAAATCATTTAACTATTTTTTTGCCTCTCAAAATAAGTATATAGATCCAATCAACAGGATTATTAACTAAATAAAGAGTGGGTATTAAAAAAAAAATGATTCTCTTTTCCTTTTTTGTAAGAAACCGGAGTATCACTTCACTATATATGATATTTTATGAGGGAATCATGTTTTCAATTTTTTTTTTTTCGAAGTGTAAGTAGAAAAGTAATTTGTTATATTGTGTCAAATTCGCATCAAGAAAAGTAATATTTCTTTTCTCCTAAAAGAAATGAAAAAAAAAAAAACACATTTTTTTGTAAAATCTCGTCTATTAATAAGTTTATATTCCAACACGGAAAGAAAAGGACAATATACAGGATAGGTATAAGAAGTTGTG